CGCCATTTCTGGGAATCTCTCTTCTGATTCAAAAAAATCGTGGCGTAACGCGTATCCCCCTTTGTTCCGGTCATGGAATAGATGAAAGAAATCAAAAAATGGATTTTTGTTCAAGAATGAAATCTTATTGGAACTGTCCATATCCGGTTCATCCTTCGGAACCATATCACATCCCGAATCTGGTTCCGAAGGATGAATTGAGACGGTATCTTGTAAATACGTAATTATCTTGAATATATCAACCATTTCTTTCTTTTCCGCTCGCCTGGAAGGGACAAAAGAAACATCTTGTTTTTTCTTCAACAATTTATGATCTCTAGTGGACCTCTCAGTAGGATTCGAACCCAGATGAAGTTCTGACCATCTGTCAGAGAAAAAAGAACGAATTGATCTTGTAGGATTCCCAAGAAATTCTTCGATTTCTTCCGGAAGCAGATGATTATTCATCCGCTTCTCAGGTTCTGTGAATAGCCAGGACATGGAGGAAGATCCAAAAAGGCATTTCGGGAATCGATCTGATTCTATCTCTGTTCGTTCCGTTTGAAGAAAGGAAGGATCCCAAAGAATCGATCTCTCTTTTAGTTGCTGAATCTCTGTTTGATCGATCAATGTGTGATATTCTGAATTCTCATTTCTAACGGAATCGAAATGATCTCTGGATTGATCAGAAGAAGATCCTTTCCATTGGCTAGAATCCGTTACTTGAACGAAAATAGATCTTGTGGAATCATATTGAATATTTGACAATACATTCCGTACCTTGCTAAAAAACCGATCCTTGTTTACCAACCACACATTGTCTAACCAAATCCAATTCTCTCTCGAGACGTTCCTCAAAAAATCCGATTCGTGCTGATTCTTCCCCCAACTAACGAAGAGATCTTGGCGGAATTGCCACATATGAAATTGAGCACAATTTTGCAAAGAAAGACCCCACTTGTTTCTCGAGAAGAGATGAGAAACATGCTCAATATCATTGGATTGCATAGTTGCCCCAGCTCCTTGTTGTTTGAAGAAACTCTCCCCCTGAATTGGTCTTTTTTCACGAAAAGCAGATATGAGATAACAAATCAAGTCTTTCCCTAAGATTTCGAATAGCTGTCCCGAATTCAAGTTGATTATGTTTCGTTTCTTCCTCGGAGAAAGACGATCAAACAATTCCCAATCATGGTCCTTGCGGATCGGATCATCCGTATAGGATAAAAAAAGAAACTCCAGATATTTGCTATCTTTCTCTTTGAATGAGATCTCAATTCCAGCTACGGTTTCATTAGATATCTGACAACTAGAATCCCTCTTTTTTCCGATCCGGTTCCTCCACCACCGCGAACCCCGGTTAGATTCAGGCATGATACGCTTTTTCTTTATTGGGATAACCCAAGTACTCTCTTGCGGATCCATGAAACAACTCTCAGAAATCTTTTTCCCTTTTGGAAGATACAGGAGCGAAACAATCAACCTATTTCTATTGGAAGACCAAAAAGATTCTTCCAATGTCTCCTTTCTGGGTCCAATGGAATTCATAGGTATAGGAAGAAGCCCCATCAAATAGAGATTTTTTCTTTCGACCATCTTTCGATTGTTAATACGAGATAGAAGGACCACTACTACAAGCAGTACTAAACCTTTGATCGTGAAATATCGATTGCTTGTTGCACCCTGTGAATCACGTGAAAGTAGGATACTCCAAATTCGGGGGTCAAAGAGTTTCATAAAACGTTCTTGGTGGAAAAAAATGTGAGTGAAAGATCCCACTGAATCGAATTTGATCCATGAATCTAAGAAATAGTGAGAATTCTTGATCTCTCTCAATATCTCTCTCAATTCGAATATCCAGGATTTGAATTGATGTCGTTTCATTGATTCCTCCTAAAGATTTCATTTCAATTGGAATTTGGTTATTCACGATGTACGATGATCCCTGTTAAGCATCCATGGCTGAATGGTTAAAGCGCCCAACTCATAATTGGCAAATTCGTAGGTTCAATTCCTGCTGGATGCACGCCAATGGGAACATTCAATAAGTCTATTGGAATTGACTCTGTATCAATGGAATCTCATCATCCATACATAGCGAATTGGTATGGTATATTCATACCATAACATATGAACAGTAAGAACTAGAATTCTTATCGATACTGGAACTCATAGGGAAGAAAATGGATTTATGGATGGAATCAAATATGCAGTATTTACAGAAAAAAGTATTCGGTTATTGGGGAACAATCAATATACTTCTAATGTCGAATCAGGATCAACTAGGACAGAAATAAAGCATTGGGTCGAACTCTTCTTTGGTGTCAAGGTAATAGCTATGAATAGTCATCGACTCCCGGGAAAGGGTAGAAGGATGGGACCTATTATGGGACATACAATGCATTACAGACGTATGATCATTACGCTTCAACCGGGTTATTCTATTCCACCTCTTATAGAGAAAAGAACTTAAAGCAAAAGACTTAATAACACGGCAATACATTTATACAAAACTTCTACCTCGAGCACACGCAATGGAGCCGTAGACAGTCAAGTGAAATCCAATCCACGAAATAATTTGATCTATGGACAGCATCGTTGTGGTAAAGGTCGTAATGCCAGAGGGATCATTACCGCAGGGCATAGAGGGGGAGGTCATAAGCGTCTATACCGTAAAATCGACTTTCGACGGAATGAAAAAGAGATATCTGGTAGAATCGTAACCATAGAATATGACCCTAATCGAAATGCATACATTTGTCTCATACACTATGGGGATGGTGAGAAGAGATATATTTTACATCCCAGAGGGGCTATAATTGGAGATACCATTGTTTCTGGTACAGAAGTTCCTATATCAATGGGAAATGCCCTACCTTTGAGTGCGGTTTGAACTATTGATTTACGTAATTGGAAGTAACCAATTAGGTTTACGACGAAACCTAGAAATCGATCACTGATCCAATTGGAGTACCTCTACGGGATAGACCTCAACAGAAAACTGTTGAGTAACGGCAGCAAGTGATTGAGTTCAGTAGTTCCTCATAGAAAATTATTGACTCTAGAGATATGGTAATATGGAGAAGACAAAATTGTTTGAAGCGCGCACAGAACCGGAAGAGCCCCTTGTTTCAAAGAGAGGAGGACGGGTTATTCACATTTCATTTGATGGTCAGAGGCGAATTGAAAGTTAAGCAGTGGTAATTAGAAAGACCCTCCGGGGAAAAATAGAGATGTCTCCTACGTTACCCGTAATATGTGGAAGTATCGACGTAATTTCATAGAGTCATCCGGTCTGAATGCTACATGAAGAACATAAGCCAGATGACGGAACGGGGAGACCTAGGATGTAGAAGATCATAACATGAGTGATTCGGCAGATTTGGATTCCTATATATCCACTCACGTGGTACTTCATCATACGATTCATATAAGATCCATCTGTCTAGATATCATCATATACATCTAGAAAGCCGTATGCTTTGGAAGAAGCTTGTACAGTTTGGGAAGGGGTTTTGATTGATAAAAAAGAAGAATCTACTTCAACCGATATGCCCTTAGGCACGGCCATACATAACATAGAAATCACACTTGGAAAAGGTGGACAATTAGCTAGAGCAGCAGGCGCTGTAGCGAAACTGATTGCAAAAGAGGGTAAATCGGCCACATTAAGATTACCATCTGGGGAGGTCCGTTTGATATCCAAAAACTGCTTAGCAACAGTCGGACAAGTGGGTAATGTTGGGGTGAACCAAAAAAGTTTGGGTAGAGCCGGATCTAAGTGTTGGCTAGGTAAGCGTCCTGTAGTAAGAGGAGTAGTTATGAACCCTGTAGACCATCCCCATGGGGGCGGTGAAGGGAGAGCCCCAATTGGTAGAAAAAAACCCACAACCCCTTGGGGTTATCCTGCGCTTGGAAGAAGAAGCAGGAAAAGGAACAAATATAGTGATAGTTTTATTCTTCGTCGCCGTAAATAGGAACATTGAAAATCGAATCTTTGGAATTGGAAAGAATGTGATGGGCGAACGACGGGAATTGAACCCGCGCATGGTGGATTCACAATCCACTGCCTTGATCCACTTGGCTACATCCGCCCCTTCCCTTATCTAGCTAAAGGATTTTCTCTTTTTTCCATTCATCATTAGACTTCAGATTAAGATCGAGATATTGGACATAGAATGCCAATTTAAAAAATGTAAAAAAAGGAGTAATCAGCCGTGACACGTTCACTAAAAAAAAATCCTTTTGTAGCTAATCATTTATTGGGAAGAATTGAAAAACTCAACAGGAGGGAGGAGAAAGAAATCATAGTGACTTGGTCTCGGGCATCTACCATTATACCCACAATGATTGGCCATACAATCGCTATTCATAATGGAAAGGAACATTTACCTATTTATATCACAGATCGTATGGTCGGTCACAAATTGGGAGAATTCGCACCTACTCTAACTTTCGTGAGACACGCGAGAAACGATAATAAATCTCGTCGTTAGTCGTTATACTAAGTATTCATATGAAAAGAAAAGCCTTATCTTAAGAGTTTTTAGACTTCAGAGTCTTTCTCTTTTATCTTATAGTAAGAGTATAGGTATATTTCTTTTCTTTTTAGAGTAGACTAATAAGACTTAGACTTTTCTGACTTATCTTATACTATACTTCACCTAGGCACTTATCATTCATTGGCGGGGGAAAACTCTTATGATAAAGAACGAAAATAGAGAAGCAAAAGTTTTAGCTCAAAATATATGTATGTCTGTTTTCAAAGCACGAAGAGTAATTGATCAGATTCGTGGACGTTCTTATGAGGAAGCACTCATGATACTAGAACTAATGCCTTATAGGGCATCTTATCCAATCTTAAAATTAGTTTATTCTGCAGCAGCAAATGCTAGTCATAATATGGGTTTGAATGAAGTTGATTTATTTATTAGTAAAGCTGAAGTCAATAGAGGTACTATTGTGAAAAAGTTAAAACCCCGGGCTCGAGGACGTAGTTATCTGATAAAAAAAACCACTTGTCATATAAATATTTTTTTAAAAGAAAAATATAAGATTTAGATTCCTATTTAGAAAAAAAAATGGATGGAAAAATAATAGAAAAATATGGGACAAAAAATAAATCCACTTGGTTTCAGACTTGGAACAACTCAAAGTCATCTTTCTTTTTGGTTCGCAAAACCAAAAAATTTTTCCATGGGTCTACAAGAAGATGAAAGAATACGGAATTGTATTAAGGACTATGTAAAAAAAAATAAGAAAATATCCTCAGGTTTCGAAGGAATTGCTTATATAGTAATTCAAAAAAGAATAGATTTGATTCAGGTCATAATCTATATTGGATTTCCCAATTTATTAATAGAAGGACGAACACGGGGAGTCGAAGAATTACAGATGAATGTACAAAAAGAGTTTCATTCTGTAAACCGGAGACTCAACATTGCTATAACAAGAATTGAAAAACCTTATGGACAACCTAATATTCTCGCAGAATATATAGCTTTACAATTAAAAAATAGAGTCTCATTTCGAAAGGCAATGAAAAAAGCTATTGAATTAACTGAACAAACCGGTACAAAAGGAATTCAAGTGCAAATTGCAGGACGTATCGACGGAAAAGAGATTGCACGTGTCGAATGGATCAGAGAAGGCAGGGTTCCCCTACAAACAATTCGCGCTAAAATTGATCACTGTTCCCATACAGTTAGAACTATCTATGGAATCTTAGGTATCAAAATTTGGATATTTGTAAACCAAGAATAAGAAAATAAGAATAATGGAACTTTCTTTATCTCGCCATTATGCTCATTAATAGAGAAATTTTAGAAAATATTTTCTTATTTTTTTTTTTATTAATCAAATAAAAACGAACAATTAGAATTCTATAAGGTTTAATAAAAATTTGATTTACCCTTTATTTAAATTTAATTTAAATTTTAGTATAATTGCTATGCTCAGTGTGTGACTCGTTAGTTTTTTCTTTAGAATTGAGAATTGAGACTGAAAAGAAAAATAGGTTGACCACACTATAAACTTAATAACTATCAAAACTAAAGAAACTCAAAACTCATAACCAACTTATTGCTTCGTATTGTCGAGATCCCAAGAAACAGTTACTATATGACTGAATCAATCATATAGTTGTAGCAACTGAAATCCTTTTCATAAAAAATAAATCTGATTCTGAATTGTGAAAAAAAAAGGGATGTGGAAAAAGGAAGGGTGATAGAAAGAGAGAATAAAGATCTAAATGATATTAAATGATATATGATTCCCATATGTATGGTTTATGAAGAATTATCCCATAAAAAAGGCAGTGTTATAAAGCATCAACATTAATATACAATAAAAATATAATAAAATAATAATATAAAGAATCTAATCAATATGGATAATATAGTCTATTATATATGTAAGTATGTAATTAAGATAGAAAAAGAAAGAATCCAAATAATAGAAAATAGAGAAAAATTTAATTGAGCTTCGGGTTAAGAAAAACTGAGGAGATTGACTCGGAAACAAATAAAAGATTCTGTTGAGAGCTCCATTGCAGAGTTCAGGCCTAAGTATTAATAGAGAAGTTATGGGAACGATGGAACCTGTGATTACATAGGATTTTCTTAAAAACGAATCAATCCTAAGGATTCATTGGGTAGGATGGCGGAATGAACCAAGAAAAAATGGATTTCTTCTGAATGGTCATGAATTGACCCTACAAATGAAGGAGAAAAGAGTTAATATTCGCCCGCGAAACCTTTCTTTATTTTTCTTTCATTTAAGAATTTCATTTATTGGATGACTATTGGCGTGATTAAATAGAGGTAAAGAAAAAGACTTTAGAGATTTTGCTAAAAGAAAGAAGCATTCTTTTTATCTTATAATATAAAATAATATAAAAAAACACGCCTAGTTATCTAGTTATATATACAGCCTACCTATGTAACAAATTAAATATAAAAAAAAATTAGTATATTCTTTCTTTTGTCTTTTGATAGAATATTTGATAGAATAAAATACATATTTCTATGTAATATGTAATTCTATTGAATCATTTCATTCGCGAGGAGCTGGATGAGAAGAAATTCTCATGTCCAGCTCTGCAGTAGAGATGGAATTCAGAAACAACCATCAACTATAACCCTAAAAGAACCAGATTTCGTAAACAACATAGAGGTAGAATGAAGGGAATATCTTGCCGAGGCAATCATATTTGTTTTGGCAGATACGCTCTTCAGGCACTTGAACCTGCTTGGATCACAGCTAGACAAATAGAAGCAGGACGAAGAGCAATGACACGATATGCGCGTCGTGGTGGAAAGATATGGGTACGTATCTTTCCCGACAAACCTGTTACTGTAAGACCTACAGAAACACGTATGGGTTCGGGCAAAGGATCCCCCGAATATTGGGTATCCGTTGTTAAACCGGGCCGAATAATTTATGAAATGAGTGGAGTATCTGAAGCTGTAGCCAAAGCTGCTATGGAAATAGCTGCATGCAAAATGCCTATACGAACTCAATTTGTTATTTCAGGATAGGTAAACAAAAGTAAAAGAAGAAGGAGTATTAAGAATAAAAAAACAACTACGGATTTCTTTATCTCTGGACAGACAATATTTCTTTTTTCCATTATCTTGAAATAAGAGATTAAAATAAAAATGATATGATTCAACCTCAGACCCTTTTGAATGTAGCGGATAACAGTGGAGCTCAAAAATTAATGTGTATTCGAATCATAGGAACTGGTAATCACCGATATGCTCATCTTGGCGATGTTATTGTTGCTGTAATCAAAGAAGCAGTGCCCAATATGCCTTTAGAAAGATCAGAAATAATTAGAGCTGTGATTGTACGCACATGTAAAGAACTCAAACGTGACAACGGCATGATAATACGATATGATGACAATGCAGCGGTTATCATTGATCAAGAAGGAAATCCAAAAGGAACTCGAATTTTTGGTGCAATTGCTCGAGAATTGCGACAGTTGAATTTTCCTAAAATCGTTTCATTAGCACCCGAAGTCTTATAGATGAAAATAGGATATATCCTATTTTCATCTATATATAGAATAGAATCTTAGAATATCTGAAATAGATCCGATTAATAGATTGTGTGTGTCTCATGTATATATTTGAAATTTCTAATAATTTTTGATAATCTAGAATAATTAAAAAAAAAAGAATTCAATAAAAAATAAAACAAAAAAGAAGCATGTTGACTATATCAAAATTAGGGGGCACCAATAACTATAGTTCGTCATGGGTAAGGACATTATTGCCGATATAATAACTTCTATAAGAAATGCTGACATAGATCAAAAGGGAAGAGTTAAAATAGTATCTACTAATATCACTAAAAACATTGTGAAAATACTTTTACGAGAAGGTTTTATTGAAAACGTTCGAAAACATCAAGAAAGTCAAAAAAATTTCTTGGTTTCAACCTTACGACATAGAAAGACTAGGAAAGGTAAGAAAATAAATTTAAAGCGTATCAGCCGACCTGGTCTACGAATCTATTCCAACTATCAACAAATTCCTAAGATTTTAGGTGGAATGGGAATTGTAATCCTTTCTACTTCTCGAGGTATAATAACAGATCGAGAAGCTCGATTAGAAAAAATTGGAGGAGAAATTTTGTGTTATATATGGTAATTCTCCTAGGATACCCTAAATTTCTCTCAAACTTACTATTTGTAAAATAGAGAGGAGAAGTTAATTATAGAACTCTTCCTCTATTAGTTAATACTTAAAGGGGGTTCCCTGGAATGAAAGAACAGAAATTGATTCATGAGGGTTTAATTACTGAATCACTACCCAACGGTATGTTCCGAGTTCGATTAGATAATGAAGATCTAATTCTAGGTTATATTTCAGGGAGAATCCGGCGCAGTTTTATACGTATACTACCCGGAGATAGAGTCAAAATCGAAATGAGTCGTTATGATTCAACCAGGGGACGTATAATTTATAGACTTCGCAAAAAAGATTCGAACGATTAGATCATTCTTTTAAACATCTTTAAACATCCTTTTCGTAGAGATATAATTCAAAGTTCAAAAATGCAATAAACTGATTTTTGTTTTCAAAAAAAAGAGATTTAGAATGAAAGTAAGGAATGATAAATATGAAGATAAGGGCTTCTGTTCGTAAAATTTGTGAAAAATGTCGCTTGATTCGTAGGCGGGGGCGAATTATAGTTATTTGTTCCAATCCGAGACATAAACAGAGACAGGGGTAAAGAACTTTTTCATTTTTCTTTTAAAAAGAAAATCCATGTACATGTAAAAAGAAATAAGAAAGGATTCGTTTTCATATGAAATGGGTATCCTCATCTCTTTCTGTAGATTTCTGATTCTTTTTTCTTTTATTCTTATAAATCTAACCTAATAAAATATGACAAAACCTATAGCAAAAATGAGTTTACGTAAGAATGCACGTATTGGTTCAAATAAGAATGAACGTAGAATACCAAAAGGAGTTATTCATGTTCAAGCGAGTTTCAATAATACTATTGTAACTATTACAGACGTACGAGGTCGGGTGGTTTCTTGGGCTTCCGCAGGTACTTCTGGATTCAGAGGCACAAGAAAAGGAACACCCTACGCTGCTCAAGCCGCAACATTTAATGCTATTCGTACATTAGTGGATCAGGGTATGCAACGAGCAGAAGTTATGATAAAGGGTCCAGGTCTCGGAAGAGATGCGGCATTACGAGCCATTCGTAGAAATGGGATACTATTAAGTTTCGTACGTGATGTAACACCCATGCCGCATAATGGATGCCGTCCCCCTAAAAAAAGACGTGTGTAGAAATAAGAATTCAAGAGATTCCAAGAAAAAGAAATGATTCTGATCCAATAATTCTAAATAAAAGAAAAATAAGAGTATGGTTCAAGAAGACGTAGTAGGATCCACTCGAACACTACAGTGGAAATGTGTTGAATCAAGAGTAGACAGCAAGCGTCTTTATTATGGTCGTTTCGTTATGTCCCCGCTTATGAAAGGTCAAGCCGATACCATAGGTATTGCCATGCGAAGGGCTTTACTTGGAGAAATAGAAGGAACATGTATCACACGTGCAACATCTGAAAATGTGCTGCATGAATATTCTACGATAGCAGGTATTGAAGAATCAGTACATGAGATTTTACTCAATTTGAAAGAGATTGTATTGAGAAGTAATCTTTATGGAGTTAGGAACGCATCCATTTGCGTCAGGGGTCCCAAATACATAACAGCTCAAGATATCATCTCACCACCTTCTGTAGAAATAGTTGACACGACACAGCATATAGCTAACCTGACAGAACCAATTGATTTGTGTATTGAATTACAAATCAAGAGAGATCGCGGATATCGTATGAAATCCACAAATGACTCTCACGATGGAAGTTATCCTATAGATATTGTATCTATGCCTGTTCGAAATGCGAATCATAGTATTCATTCTTATGGGAATGGGAATGAAAAACAAGAGATACTCTTTATAGAAATATGGACGAATGGAAGTTTAACTCCTAAAGAAGCACTTTATGAAGCTTCTCGTAATTTGATTGATTTATTGATTCCTTTTCTACATGCAGAGGAAGAGGACATGAATTTCAAGGAAAATGAAAACAGATGGAATCTACCCCTTTTTTCCTTTCAAGACAAATTCACTAATCTCAAGAAAAACAAAAAAGGAATTCCATTGACATGTATTTTTATTGACCAATCAGAATTGTCTTCCAGGACCTATAATTGTCTCAAAAGATCCAATATACATACATTATTGGACCTTTTGAGTCACAGTCAAGAAGATCTTATGAAAATGGAATATTTTCGCACAGAAGATGTAAAACAGATATTGAGCACTGTACAGAAGCATTTTGCAATAAATTTACTTAAGAAAAAGTTCTAATTTTCAATCCATTAGATTCTTTTCATTTATTCTATTTTTTTTTAGAAAGAAAAAAAAATAGAATAAATTTTGAATCTCCGACACAGTCCATATATTTGCAGAATAGATCATAAAAAGATTGATGTATCTAAGGAAGATCCCCTTCTAGATCTTCCTTAGATATCTATGTTGTGGTATTTAACGGTTTAATCAATTTGAAAAAGACCTAAAGTTAAGGATTTCTCAATAGGTAAAGTTGCTCCAATCCCTAACCAAAGAGCTACTGCGGTACCGATCAAAAAGACTGTTGTGGCTACTGGACGACGAAATGGATTTTGGAATTTATTGACATTCTCCAAAAAAGGTACTGTCAATAATCCTATTGGTACTGAAACCATTAAAAGAACACCCAATAACTTATTGGGTACTGTGCGAAGTATTTGAAATACGGGAAAGAAGTACCATTCGGGTAATATTTCCAACGGAGTTGCAAACGGATCCGCCGGTTCACCGATCATTGACGGCTCTAGAACTGCTAAGCCCACATTACATGCAATAGTGCCTAGAATTACTACTGGAAAAATATATAAAAGATCATTGGGCCATGCAGGTTCTCCATAATAATTATGTCCCATCCCTTTAGCCAATTTAGCTCTTAATACAGGATCATTCAAATCAGGTTTCTTTGTTATTTGGATAGGTGAATTCTTGTGGATCCATCCCCCAAAGGAACCGGACATGAGAATTTTTTATCATCCGGCTCGAGCAAGAATCAAAAGAATCACAGAAATAGATTCATAGAACATAAATAGGTCCATAGAAGATCTATATTTCATACATATCTACATAAAGAATGTAGAATGAGAAAAGATTTATAAAATTAAATTTCCCCAAGTTTCAACGATTCATTATTCATTGCAAAGAATTAAGTTCTGGCAACAAGGAAATGCTCAATATCCAAGTCGGCTTACAAATTAGATCATGATCAAGTGCTTTTTGGATTGTCTCATGTCTTTTGATTAGTATTTATCCCCACAATATCTTGATTGTATTACATACAAAAATACAAAATTTTTACTTGTTACTAATAAAATCTTAGCCCTTGTTCTTCCTTAGATCCCTTATTTAACTCCGATAGTATCATAGATCAGGGTTGATGCAGAGGAAATGAATGCATCTACATACTATAAAAACTTACTAAGATTACTATCCAATTATACTATCAAATTAATTCTAATAAAAATTACTAAAAAAAAATAAAACAAAGTGAATAAATAGAACATTGGATCATTCCACATCACTTATTATAGGGATCTTACGGAGCCTTTTCATGCATGACAAGATTTGGGTATGATCATAGAAAATATTCTCCTCAAGCGAACCGGCCTATCCTATTATCCTATGCTATATAAAGGGATTGACGTGATGTGATGGTTGGATGCGGAGACACATTGGGTTGTGAATTCCAATGTGGCGGATAAAATCATATATCTGCACGGGCCAATCAATAGTTCAAGTCACACACTCCCATAATCCATCCTCTGTTTAGGAAAATATACTTCAACTATTCTATTCGTATCAAACTTCAGAGTTGAATAGAAGTATCCAAATAACATGCCTTATTTTTAAACAATCCATATTTGTAGCAATGAAAGACTCTTGTCCCTCCCCGATATGATAAATTACAAATATCTATGATCTGCCTTTTCTATAAAGGACCCGAGATACCTTGCTTACGTATCATTGGAAAGTGCATTAACATAAATACGGCAGTAAGAAGAGGTAATACAAAAGTATGTAAACTATAAAAACGAGTCAAAGTGGACTGGCCCACACTAGCACTTCCACGTAATAATTCTACCAAAGGTGATCCTATTATAGGAATAGCTTCAGGCACGCCTGTTACAATTTTTACTGCCCAATAGCCAATTTGGTCCCAAGGCAAAGAATAACCAGTTACGCCAAAAGATGCGGTCAATACAGCCAGAACCACCCCGGTAACCCAAGTTAATTCGCGGGGTTTTTTAAAACCACCCGTAAGATACACACGAAATACGTGCAAGATCATCATTAGAACCATCATACTTGCTGACCATCGATGAACTGATCGAATTAACCAACCAAAGTTGGCCTCAGTCATTATGTATTGAACAGAAGAAAAAGCCTCTGTAACAGTTGGACGATAGTAAAAGGTCATAGCAAAACCCGTAGCTACTTGTACTAAAAAACAGGTAAGCGTAATCCCCCCTAGACAATAAAATATGTTGACATGAGGAGGAACATATTTACTAGTTATATCATCTGCAATCGCTTGAATCTCGAGACGTTCCTCGAACCAATCATATACTTTATTGAGATAGGTAACCCAAGAAAGACTCCCCCTCTGAGAGCCGTATATGAGAATTTCATCTCGTACGGCTCAAGCCAAAACCCACAAATACTAGTTTCAACGGATATGGAATATTTTATATAGAGTTTCAAACTTCTTGTGGCTTATCCGCTTGACTCGATTTGACCCAAAGATACGAAGTAAGAAAAATCCGGAATCTCTTCTTTGTGATGATAATGCCAAGAAATAAAATCTCAAGTTGGCTCATCCATCTTTTTTTATGTTAATCGTGACAGGCCTCTTGAATCTTCTCTTCCCTATCTTTTTTTTTATAGGAATTCTCTTGTTGAGACCCTATGAATCAATTGAAACCTCAGATTCATACTAGAACCACGATGATTTAATAAAACCAAAGCTAAACTCAAAGGTTTTCTGAGTAAAAACCATTTGATCATCACTTCTTCAATGAATGTAATAACTCAACAAAATCTATAGAAAGAGGTTTCTTTCGGAGAAAAAATTGTTTGATTTAGAAAAATAAAAGACCTTTTTTCCATTTTTTTTTGAATCCGGTTGCGAGGTCTGAATAATAGGTATGAATCATAGTTCAAATATTTCTTTTCTTGATTTATTCTATATAGTCCGTGCTCCAGAGACTACAATAAATATCTGACGGTAGAATCATCTTGATAGAGATGACAAATCCATTCTTTGTATTATCAATAGGATCAATTATAACAAGTCACACGCTCATATTCCGGAAATGAAATATCGAAACAAATAAATTTCACGATCGAACTACCAGAATGGTCTATAAATCCAAGTCTTAGGTAATCTTAAGTTAAATTATTAAGTATTTGAATATTTTAAGCATTAAGTAAGTATAAGTAAAAGAATCTTTTTTGATTGAAAAACTAGGACTTCCTAATTTTTATGAACTAATTAATTGAAATTCCATCCAGTAAAACAGATGAATTATAAATTTCTAAAATAATAGATAGAAATATTGCAAATAGAGCCATTGCAACTCCCATAAGTGGTGTAGTCCCCCACCCTGGAGCTACTTTTCCATATTCCGAATTCAATGGTTTCAATAAACTCCCTACGCCAGTTCGTCTTGGCCCAGATCTAGAACTACTCTCAATGGTTTTTGTAGCCATAAATCCTCTTTCATCATGGGTTGAAATCTGTTGACTTTGTATACTATTCCGTTGTAGTTGTAAATAAACGACATTATCGTGATCCTTTGTGATCTTGAAATTATCGAAAAAATGGAAACAGCAACCCTAGTCGCCATCTCCATATCCGGTTTACTTGTAAGCTTTACTGGGTATGCCTTATATACCGCTTTTGGGCAACCCTCTCAAAAATTAAGAGATCCCTTCGAAGAACATGGGGACTAGTTGAAGTAATGAGCCCCGATATTCATATTGGGGCTCATTACTTCAATGGAAAGAATGAAAAATCATTTTGTTTTTTTAGTTGGAACTTTAGGTGGTTCTCGAAAAAAGATAGCGAAAAAAATGATTCCTAAAGTCGAAACTAAAAGAAATGTATAAACCAATGCTTCCATAGATTCGATCGTGGTTTACAATTATAGCTTCCACACCTATTCATTTTGGATCATTGACTAAAGAAATTCTAAATTGAGATTTACTATTACTATCTATATAATATGTATATATAGACTATATAAATATAGATCTAGTAATATCTTATTACTATTAGATTAATATATTCATAATGAATATATTAAGACTGAATATTAAATAGATAATAGATTAAATTAATAATGAATATAGAAAATAATA